ATATCCATCCCCCGAAAGAACTGGACATGATAATTTTTCATCATCCAGCTCGAGCATGAATCAACGGAACCAAATGGATCCATATAAATGGATATGTTATCCACACATATATGAATGATTCTCTGTAAGAAAAAATCCACCGGATTCCCTTTTTCGCAAGTGCAACAACTACTCATTGTACGGAATTCGGCTCTTACAGATAAATGCTCAATACCCAAGTAGGCTTACAACGTTGATTATAATCAAGTGCTTTATGGGTCGTCTCAGACCTTGCAATTAGCCTTTACCCCCCTATCGAGGCTTTTTACATACAAAGGATTTACTTGTTACTAATATAGTCGAGCCTCTGTTCTTCTTTAGATCCCCTGTTTCACTCCGATAGTATCATACATAAATCGAGTCAATGCAGAGGAAATGAATACATTTCTATACTATTTAGTAAGGGCAATAGATAAAGCATAATCTGGATTATGCCAATCACTTCTTCTACTGGATCTTACGGAGCCAGTTCATATCATATACGACACGACCGGATCTGATCATAGAAAGGATTCTCTTCAAACGAACCAGCCTATCCTCTGTATGGGGCTTACGCGATGGTTGGAACAAAGACACATTTTTGTTGTAAATTCAAATGTGGCAGATAAGGGCATATATCTGCACGGCCCGATCAATAGTTCAAGTCACACACTCCCATAATCCATTTTATCTTTGGAGAATTCGCTTCAACTACAAGTGTCAAAAATATATACAAAAATATATAAAAGTATATAATATATATATTTTATTTGTAGAGTTGAAGAGAAATATCTAAATACATGTCTTATTTTTTTTCAATAATCCATATTTGTAGCAATGAAATACTATTGTTCCTACCCCAAGTGATAAGTGATTGATTCAAAATATTAATGGTATAGAGTCTTCCTTATAAAGGGCCCGAAATACCTTGTTTACGTATCATTGGGAAGTGCATTAACATAAATACGGCAGTAAGAAGAGGTAATACAAAAGTGTGTAAACTATAAAAACGGGTCAAGGTGGATTGTCCCACACTAGCACTTCCGCGTAATAACTCTACCAGGGGCGATCCTATTACAGGAATAGCATCAGGTACGCCCGTTACAATTTTTACTGCCCAATAACCAATTTGGTCCCAAGGTAAGGAATAACCAGTTACACCAAAAGATGCGGTCAATACACCCAGAACCACACCTGTAACCCACGTCAATTCACGGGGTTTTTTAAAACCACCAGTGAGATATACACGAAATACGTGTAGAATCATCATTAGGACCATCATACTTGCCGACCATCGATGAATTGATCGGATTAACCAACCAAAGTTCGCTTCAGTCATTATATATTGAACAGAAGCAAAAGCTTCTGTAACGGTCGGACGATAATAAAAAGTCATAGCAAACCCCGTAGCTACTTGTACTAAAAAACAAGTAAGCGTAATTCCTCCTAGACAATAAAATATGTTGACGTGAGGAGGAACATATTTACTAGTTATATCATCTGCAATTGCCTGAATCTCAAGACGTTCTTCGAACCAATCATAGATTTTATTGAGATAGGTAAACCAAGAAGACCCCCCCCGAGAACCGTATATGAAAATTTCATCTCGTACGGCTCAAACAGAAACACCCCAATACTATAGTTCGAATGAATGTGTGGAATAGAAAGTTTTAAATTTATTAATTCCACGATTCCGTTTTTTCTTAAGATATGTAAAGAATAAAAAACCTAAAAACTATTCTTTGTGGTTATAATGCCAAAAAATCAAGTCGGCTCATTCATCTCTATATTGCTCGTTATAGGCCTCTTGAATCTTCTATTTACCTATCTTCTTTGTTGTTATTTAATTTATGTGTAATGTGGCTTTACTGCTGTTTTTTTATTGATTTTATTGATAGGAATTCTCTTGTTAAGACCCTATGAATCGATTAAAACCACAGATTCATACTAGAACCACGATGATTCAATAAAACCTTCTCAAACTAAGTCCCAAAATTCCCTGAGTAAGAACCATTGGATCATCACTTATTCAATGACTAGATCTAATGACGAAAAATCAAAAGAAATCTTTGTCCTTTGATCAAAATAAGCCTAAAAGGAAGTTTGAAATAAAAAAAATTCTATTTATAACTTCTAACTCTTTAAAAAAATTTTGAAGTCCGGCCGCGGGGTCTGACTATTAAGTATGAATCATAGTTCTAATAGTAATCTATTTCATATATTCCGTGCTCCAGATACTAAAATGAATATCCGACGAAGTAAAACCATCTCTATCAAGATGACAGATCTATTCTCTGTACTAGCCATAGGATCAATTATACCAAGTCACACACTCATATTCCGGAAATACAGAAAAAAAGAAATTCCACGGTCGAACTACCAAAATAGAATGGGATAAAAATCAGAAAACTAAATGCAATGTTTCACTTTGTATTGAAAAAGCTAGTTAATGGTTCTTGTAAATCTAATTCATTGAAATTCCATCCAGTAAAATGGACGAATTATAAATCTCCAAAATAATAGATAGAAATACTGCAAATAGAGCCATTGCGAGACCCATCAAAGGAGTAGTTCCCCAACCAGGAGCTACCTTACCATATTCCGAATTCAATGGTTTCAATAAACCCCCGGCACGAGTTCGTTTTGGGCGGCCAGATCTAGAACTACCCTCAACGGTTTGTGTAGCCATAATATTTTATATTCATTAAGGTCTGTTGACTTTGTATACCATTCCGTTGTAAATAAATGATCTTATCATAGATCCATTGTGGTCTTAAAACTACATAATGTCTTAAAACTATATAATAATGGAAACAGCAACCCTAGTTGCCATCTTTTTATCTGGTTTACTTGTAAGTTTTACTGGGTACGCCTTATATACTGCGTTTGGGCAACCCTCTCAACAACTAAGAGATCCGTTCGAGGAACACGGGGACTAGTCGAAGTAACGATCCTCCCATTATTGGGAGGATCGTTACTTTCAATTGAGATAATGAAAAATCATTTCCCCATTTTACTTTTTGGTTGGAACTTTAGGCGGTTCGCGAAAAAAGATAGCGAAAAAAATTATTCCTAGAGTTGAGACTAAAAGGAATGTATAAACCAATGCTTCCATAGATTCGATCGTGGTTTACAATTATAGCTTCCATATCTGTTTAGTTTGGACCGTCTCCCGGATAAAGAAAGACCAAAAATCAAAGAAAGGGCAGCGCGTCAAATGGCAAATCAAGATTTATCCGGTACCCCAACTTTATAGTCAGTCAAATAAAATAAAAACTAAAAGTAACAAAGCAATATGTATCAAACTGCCTGTCTTCTTGTAGTTGGATCTCCAAGTTTTTGGAATGCCCCAAATTCCACTTGAGCATCTAAATCCGGATCAATACCAGCAAAAACATCTCTAAACAAGGTTCTAGCACCATGCCAAATGTGTCCGAAGAAGAAGAGCAAAGCAAACGAAGCATGCCCAAAGGTAAACCAACCCCTTGGACTGCTACGAAAAACACCATCAGATTTCAAAGTGGCACGGTCTAATTCAAAAATTTCACCCAATTGAGCACGTCTAGCATATTTTTTCACAGTAGCAGGGTCGCTATAACTGACTCCATTCAGTTCGCCACCATAGAACTCAACAGTTACACCTACTTGTTCGACACTATATTTTGATTCTGCCCTTCTAAAAGGAACATCGGCCCTAACAATTCCGTCCCCATCGACCAAAACAACTGGAAATGTTTCAAAAAACGTCGGCATACGACGTACAAAAAGTTCATGCCCCTCTTTATCTCTAAAGATAGGATGTCCTAACCACCCAACAGCTATTCCATCCCCGCTGTCCATTGAGCCCGCTCTGAATAATCCCCCTTTTGCCGGATTATTGCCGATGTAATCATAAAAAGCCAGTTTTTCAGGAATTTTCGACCAAGCTTCGGATAAACTTTGATTTTCGGCTAAGCCAGCACCAATTCTTCTATATATTTCTTGTTGGAAGTATCCTTGATCCCATTGATAGCGCGTGGGACCAAACAATTCAATCGGGGTAGTTGCTGAACCATACCACATAGTTCCAGCAACTACAAAAGCTGCAAAAAAGACAGCAGCAATACTACTGGAAAGGACGGTTTCAATATTTCCCATACGTAATCCTTTGTATAGCCGTTGGGGTGGACGAACACTAAGATGAAATAGACCTGCCAATATGCCTAAGGTCCCTGCTGCAATATGATGAGAAGCTATTCCTCCCGGAACAAAAGGATCAAAACCCTCCACACCCCATGCTGGATTTACGGCCTGTACCCTTCCGGTTAGTCCATAAGGATCGGACACCCATATTCCAGGACCATACAATCCTGTTACATGAAATGCACCAAAACCAAAGCAAGCCACTCCTGAGAGAAATAAATGAATTCCAAAGATCTTAGGCAAATCCAAAGAGGGTTTTCCTGTACGTTCATCAGTAAATATTGCTAGATCCCAATACACCCAATGCCAGATAGCTGCCAAAAAACATAAGCCAGAAAACACAATATGTGCCCCGGCCACACCTTCGTAACTCCAAATACCCGGATTACTTACAGTCCCCCCTGTGATACTCCAACCACCCCACGAATTCGTTATTCCTAAACGAGTCATGAAGGGTATAACGAACATACCCTGTCTCCACATTGGATCAAGAACAGGATCAGAGGGATCAAAAACGGCTAATTCGTATAGAGCCATCGAACCGGCCCAACCAGCAACCAGAGCTGTATGCATTATATGGACAGCAATCAAACGACCGGGATCATTCAATACGACGGTATGAACACGATACCAAGGCAAACCCATGAAAATACCCCTTTATCAACGAAAAATAGACACAATGTAACTTTATTGCATTGGAAAAAGCTATGCTCTGGACCCCCTTTTTTAGGGGATTCTCTCGGGGAAAGGATTAATATTTGTTTGATGCTTTTACTAATAATTACTTTTAGTAATAAGGAAACTATTTTGTTCGTAGGAACAAAAAGAAGCAGATCTATTCTATACCCGATAAGTAACAATACGCAATGGTAAGGGGGTTGATACCATTTTATATGAGTGAATGTATTTGTTCATCATTCAAAGGACTCATTTGTAAGAATTTTCCTTTATTCATTTTGTTTTCTTTTTTTTATGAACTTAGTCAATCTATGGATAAAATAGGATAATAAAATCAATAGTATTAGGCCACTAAACCCATTGTTACGCTTTCACATCAAAGTGAGATATAGTACTTAATTTTTCTTTTATTTAATGCCTATTGGTGTTCCAAGAGTACCCTTTCGAAGTCCTGGAGAGGAGGATGCAGTGTGGATTGACGTATAGTGCGACTTGTCAGATATATTGGGCATACGGTATTTCCCCGTTCTCTTCCCCGATCGAGATATCCCCTCTTTCGCCCGAAAAAGATTAATTCAATTATCAAAAATTTGGAGCGTGAAGTGCAATTAGGTCTATTTTTTAGGGAGGGTATACAGATTAATATTATCAATTAGAATAATTTATGGTTGGCTTGGTTAGACCAATCAAATGAAGTATCAGGCTCCGTTTAGAAAAAAACCAACTGGTAATAAATCTAAATCTATTTATGATTCCGACTTAATATCATATTTATATTATATTTTAGTTATTTCGATTTATTTAGATATTTAGAAATAAAAAGCGATCTCAAACTGTTAATCAATCGAATAATATGATGAGTGCGTTGAATATTTGTGGGAAGACATGAAATAAATTGAGAAAAAAAAAAAAAAAAAATAGATAAGTCGTAGCAAAAGGACGTGGTATTGGGGCATTTGTCCTATATGTACAAATCCAAATCGGGCAGATCTTTACTCGGAGTAGAGCATAAACCTAAAAAAATTGAAGAAGCCCAGTCAGGAACAAGAAAATTACATCGCGATTTAGATTGTATCTCGATGAAACAATACATCAATGAAAAGTTAGTCAGATAAGCTTAGCAATTTTTTTAGATAAACAAAACAGGCCAAAACCCATCTTTCTTAAAAAATGAAAGAAAAGTCCATTTTATGGTATTTTATGGTATATGGTATTTTATGGTATAAGTTAAAAAACCTGTTATGAAAAAAAAGCTAGAATCTACACATTGATTCCTTTTTTCATTATTTTTGTTGAACCGTATGCATCAAAAGGTGCATGTACGGTTTCTGAGGGATACCATTTTATCCCAACCAACCGACTTTATCGAGAAAGATTGCTTTTTTTAGGCCAAGGGGTTGATAACGAAATCTCGAATCAACTTATTGGTCTTATGGTATATCTCAGCATAGAGGATGAGACCAAAGATCTGTATTTGTTTATAAACTCTCCTGGCGGGTGGGTAATACCCGGAGTAGCTATTTATGATACTATGCAATTTGTGCGACCAGATATACAGACAGTATGCATGGGATTAGCCGCTTCGATGGGATCTTTTATTCTTGTCGGAGGGGAAATTACTAAACGTCTAGCATTCCCTCACGCTCGGCGCCAATGAGTTTTTTATTTGATTTGAGAGAAAAAAGACAACTATGCCTTCGCTCTATAATGAAATATGAATAGTAAGTAATAATAGCATGGCACTTCGAATTCGATATGAGAAATGTTTTTTAAACCCTTAGATTACGTATCGAAAGAGTAGTATGAGATAAAAAGGCATTTTCAATTTTAGTCAATCTATCGGGAGGCCTATTTCAGCGTCACAAACTTTTTTGTTTTCACACCAAGGGGCTAACAATATTTAGGTTATAAAAAAATACGAAAATAAATCTTGTTTTTTTATTTGAAAAAAAAAAAGAAACTTTGGGATTGCTAAATAACAGACGAAATAAATATATAAAGCAACGGAACCATCATAGTATTTTTATAGGATTTTTGAACTACTACAAAAAGAAGGGTGGTTATTGGATCATTTACCAACCTGAGTCTGATAGACCCTATCATTTATTCGATGTAAGTAAGGTAAAAAAAGGTGAATTCCATTATAGAGCCGTATGCAATGCGCAAAAGATGCCTGTACGGTTGTTCAATTATATCTTTTTTGATTTTGATTATTCTTTATCTACTCACCTTTCACTTTCATCATGAGAGATAGAAGAAACATTTTTTATGTTATATCATATATTATATCATCAGGGTAATGATCCATCAACCTGCTAGTTCTTTTTATGAGGCACAGACGGGAGAATTTGTCCTGGAAGCGGAAGAGCTGCTGAAGCTGCGCGAAACCATCACAAGGGTTTATGCACAAAGGACAGGCAAACCCTTATGGGTTGTATCCGAAGACATGGAAAGAGATGTTTTTATGTCAGCAACAGAAGCCCAAGCTCATGGAATTGTTGATCTTGTAGCGACTGAATAAAAAAGAAAAAGAACAAGGATTTCATATCAATTCGTGATTTAGTATTTTATCTTCTTACCGGATTTATTATTCTATTTATAAATTTCTTAATATAGAAATTCAAAATATAGAAAAAAAAAGAATTCCTAAGTATCCGGTTAAGATCGATCTAAACCAGCCCATTATCTATATGATTCAACATGCCAACTATTAAACAACTTATTAGAAATACAAGACAGCCAATCAGAAATGTCACGAAATCCCCCGCTCTTGGAGGATGTCCTCAGCGACGAGGAACATGTACTAGGGTGTATGTGCGACTCGTTTAGACCGTGGACTAGGAGAAAACACTTAATCCAATATCACCGATCCGTACCAGTGAGTAGGATAGAATGGACGAACTCCATTGAATATTCAATAGCTTAAAAAAAAAAAGATCTATCCTTCGATTGGGGTATCAAATGTATGGTTCCCGTTGGTGCAAATCCAATCACCTCAATTTTAAATTTAAGATAAGATGAGAAAGGATTCCCCATTAATAGCAAATGGTATTCATTAAGCAGGGGAAATTTTATTTTTGTCAAAATTTTAGGCCTTATTCTTGCAAGAACGGACTAACAGGGTCAGCTACTCAGCAAATCTTCATAATTAAATACCGTTACTGTATAAATAGATCTCGTTGTGAAAGACCTAGTACTAAATAATTTTGGGTAGAGCCAAAGAGTGTGAACTGTACAAGTTAACAATAACATTGATTAAATGAAGGAAGGGCTCCGGTGTATAGAGAGGACCTCACCGTTTAAGAAATAACCATAGAAACGACGGAACCCACTAGAATTCATTTTTTTTTTATTTAATTTATTATGTTTTTGATACTTAGTATCAATACAATTTTTATTTCTAGGCGAAATGCCTAAAAATGAATCGTGGTCGGGAAGGTTAGAGTAGCAAAAGCCATTGGAATTTTTATTTTATACATTGGAAGAATCCGTTTTGTTATTAATAGACTAGGACACGGGAAGGGAATAACTAAAAGAAAGGAAATCAATTAGTTATTCATCAAAGTTTCATTTATTCAATGACCAGAATTAAACGAGGGTATATAGCTCGAAGACGTAGAACAAAAATTCGTTTATTTGCATCAACTTTTCGAGGGGCTCATTCAAGACTTACTAGGACTATTACTCAACAGAAAATAAGAGCTTTGGTTTCGGCTCATCGGGATAGGAGTAGACAAAAGAGAGATTTTCGTCGTTTGTGGATCACTCGTATAAATGCAGTAATTCGAGATAATAAAGCATACTTTAGTTATAGTAAATTAATACACAATCTGTACAAGAAACAGTTGCTTCTTAATCGTAAAATACTTGCACAAATAGCTATATTAAATAAGAGTTGTCTTTATATGATTTCCAATGAGATCATAAAATAAAGTAAAATAAAGAGAGTGAAAGAAATCCGTTGGAATGTTTTAAATGGAGTTCCCTGTAAAATGAACTCTGGGAAGGTAGAGTAGAAATTAGTATGATAAAATATGAAAACGTCGTCAAAATGAAAATGAAGAAACACGTTCAATAAAAAATATTTCTTATTCTTACCTTCTTACCCAATTTTTTTTTTTAAACGACACGACAATCAAATCTTTATTTCCTATTTTTTGAAAAAAAAAAAAGCGTCAATCCGCATTTGAGTTTGGATTGGAATTTTTTTGATTCAATTCAAGAGTCAGCCTATTTTTTTCTGGTTCTAAGACCTGGAGTTCGAGCGGTTGACTCGCTTCTTTCAAATTGTTTCTCATTATTAAGAAAAGGTAACGGAGATAAAATACGAGCTTGTTTTATAGCAATAGTAATTAATCGTTGTTGTTTTAAGGTCAATCGATTCACCCGTCTAGATAATATTTTTCCTTGTTCGCTAATAAATCGACTAATTAAACTCATGTTTCTATAATCAATTCGATCCCCCGATTGGATCGGAGGCAAACGCCTACGAAAAGATCGCTTGGATTTAAGAAAGATTCGCTTGGATTTATCCATGGTTTGTTTATTCCTTATCCTATCCTATTTCTTAATTCTCCATCACGGTTGATCTGATCGAAATAGGATTTGGTTTGTTTATATTTAAATTAATATATATTAGATATATCTAATATGTCATTTTTAATCTTCCTTAGAACAGAAGACTGACACACGAGTGACTGGTTAAATCTATTTCTTTATCTCCCCGTGAATCGTATGTTTATAACAACAGGGACAGAATTTTTTCAATTCCAATCGACTAGGCGTATTATGTCGATTCTTTTGAGTAATATATCTGGAAATGCCCGTTGATTCCTTATTAAGACGATTTCGAACACAACTGGTACATTCCAAAATCACCGTTACTCGGACATCTTTACCCTTGGCCATGAGCCTCCTTTAGTTTTTGATTCATTCAATTCTTTAAATTTCCGATCCGAAATGAGGAAGAAGAAAGGAACAAAAAAACAGGTAACTCGAAATCTAATTATAAAAGAAAGATTTCGTTGCAATAAATCAATATATTAATAAGTAAGTAATATAATTATTTCTAACTATATTACTAGATTTAGAATTTTAAATTACCGAACAACATTTCATTTTTATTTAAGTATCTTGTATGATATTGTTGCCCCAACCATCACATTTCACTCTATTTTTTTTTATTAATTTTATTTTAATTTGAGCTCGGCCCGAGTTACTAGTTTCACCGAGGGGAATCCCTTTTTTGTTTTTCTAACGTATATTCGAAAAAAAGAAGGGAAGGGATTAGTTACAGATATTTGATTCTATCTCTAATCCTCTTCCCCCCCTACTATATCAATAACTAGAATTAAAAAAAGGGGAATATCAACGCATCCGGAAAAAAACGATTGATCTCTATCAATAAACCTGCTAAAGATCCGAACCATAGAGTACTTACTACCGGTGCCACGGAGAGATATGTTTTTAGATCTCGCATTTTAAATTCTTCTCCTTCTTTATTATTTCTGATACATAATGTTAATACATAATACATATATAACCAGATGTGTATATGTACTTAATGACTGACCGCTTTTATTTGTACGCGGAATCCCTAATTCAAGTTGAAATGTACAATTTGAAATGTACAAAATAGATCCTATTTTTCTTAATCTTAAAAGAAACAAATATGCCCCTTTAGGCCAGAAATTCTCGAAAAATAGTCATTTTTTTTTATAGGGTCTCATATTTATTTCATACTTTAAAATATAATAATATTAAAATATAATAATATTAAGAGAAATAATATATAATAAAAGTCCGTTACTATTTTGAATATAAATATATGTTATATGAGACCAAAAAGAAGAAATGACAAGATATTTGTGTATATCAATGGAAGAAATAAAAATATGGAAAACAAAAAAGGGATTCTCTACAATGACACTGTAGACCATTGAAAGGGATGTAGCGCAGCTTGGTAGCGCGTTTGTTTTGGGTACAAAATGTCACGGGTTCGAATCCTGTCATCCCTACCTATTACTTATTTTCTGAACAGTAACGGGGGAGATCGATTAAAAGAAAATTGGATATACATAAAAAATCTTTAATTTTCTGATAGTATATATCCAAAACGTATCGGGGTTACAAAATATTCTTTGTGATAATAAAGCGCTCTTAGTTCAGTTCGGTAGAACGTGGGTCTCCAAAACCCGATGTCGTAGGTTCAAATCCTACAGAGCGTGATTCTGTGTTCTTGTTAGTCGCGCTAGATCGAAAATTACCGCCGAAAAAATTAAACCGATCTAATTTTGACCTCCCGCGAATTAAAGAAAGTAGGAGGTCAATCAAAAAAGGGATGTTAATTAATCAAAGTTCCAACTGATCACCACGTCTGTATTGTAAATATGCAGTTACAAATAATCCAGCCAAAGTAATAGGAATTAGACCCAAGACAATTCCAAATAGAAAAACTTCAATCATTTCAATTTGTTTGAGAGGGGAGGGGAGAGGTAATATTTATGCTTAAATAGTAATACGTATTAACTCTAAATCTCAATGACCAAAAATTGGAAATTGATACGGTAAGGAACTATAGAATATATGAACTATCACAGAACTTTGTTTGTATGAATTGTTCATTTAATTAATTTCAAATAAGTCGTATCTTGCTCAGGCCGATAAATAGAGCTGAGGTTATAGTCAAAGCTGCTAGTAGAAAACCGAAATAACTAGTTATAGTAGGCATGAAAAGGCTAAATGAAATATGTTCTTTTTCTACATATGTTTAGAAAGCACTTTCCTAAGTTTCAATTTTTGAAAGATACGAGGATAGGCAAAAATACCAACCAATTGAAAGGATAAGTTCAATTGAAAGTTTTTGATTCATCAAGTATTATAGATGATATTAACAAAAACAAAGTAACATAAATAAGAAATCAATTCATCATCTGGGACATTTACGCATCCCGCAATTTCGAATCAACAGATTCCTTGGTCAACTCTTGAGTTGAATAAACTAATATACGTATATAACTAATATATGTATATATATAGAATATTTTAAATCTAGAATATTTTAAATCTAAATTAAATAAAGTAATAATTACGAACTCTTTTTATAACTTCATTCAAAAATGAAACTTTCTTTTGGAATAAAATTGAAAAATAATTTGGATCGTTTTTTTTTTTTATTGTATCAAAATATCGAATCCATTATTCTTTTTTTTTTTTCAAACGACCGGTGAACTCAGTAGTGGTTCATTCACACAATCTCGTGATTGAAAAGAGAAAAGTATCACATGACCAGATCAATCAAAACTCGGTTTTACATTTTGTCCTTTCATATTCTCAAGCTTAATTAGGTCAAGAAGGATCCCCTTTCTTTTGTTTGGGTCTAATATAACAATGCGTGCATCGCCAATATTGAGTATTCTTTTATTTATTCGTTGTTCTCTTTCTTTCATGAAATACTATTTACTATTAGTACTGGTAGTACTGGGCGACTAACCAATTCTAAAAAAAAAATTCTACAACCACAAAAAGGATATCTTTAGATGTTCCATCTAATTGACTCGTGAGAATACGATACGCTCCTTCAGCAATTAATGGAAAACAAACCTTTGTATTTACATTTTACC